TCGATAAATATGAGAATCCAGATTTTATTATCGTGTCGTAAGAAAAAAAAAAGAATCGGAAAAAAAAGTTTATTGAACGTGTTTAGTAATTTTGACTACTTTAGCATTTTTATCATAGTAATTTCGACTCCACCTTCCCGGAGTTCATTCTCCGGGGAACTCCGTTTAAATTTTTCCGGTGTATTCTTTCCAATCTACTTCTTTTGTTTTTCTGATTTCGTTGGAAATCATATAAAGACAATTCCTATTTGATATAGCTATTTGGGCTAGTATTTTACGATTAAGAAGCAACTGTCCCTTGTATAGATCATGTATTAATTTACTATAACTATAGGATACTCCATTTTCTCGAATTACTGCGTTTATCCGAGTGATCCACAAACGACGAAAATTTCTCTTTTGCTTATCCCTATCCCGATGAGCCGAAACCAAAGCTCTTATTTTCTGTTGAGTAATTGTTCGAGTAAGTCTTGAATGAGCCCCTCGAAAACTTGATGCAAATAAACGAATTTTTGTTCTACGTCTTCGAGCTATATATCCGCGTTTAATTCTGGTCATTGAATAAATAAAACTTTCACAAATAACTAATTGATTTCTTTTCTTTCAGTTATTCTTTTACCCGCCTTGGTCTATTAATAACCAAACGGATTTTTCCAATGTATAAAATAACAATTCCAATGGCTTTGGCTACTATAACCTTCCCGACCACAATTTTTTCTTTTGCTAGGTGTCAAAACAATAAAAAAAATATCTAAATTAAATGGATAAAGAAATAGTGGATTCCATCGTTTCTATGGTTACTTCTTAAACGGTGAGGTCTTCTCTATACACCGGAGCCTTTACTTCATTTAATCAATGTTATTGGTAACTTGTATAGTTCACACCACACTCTTTGGCTCTACCCATGAATTATCCAGTAACAGGTCTTTCACAATAAGAGCTACTTATATAGTAACGGTATTTAATTATGAAAGTTAGCTGGGGTAGCTGACCCTCGTAGTCCGTTCTTGACCGAGTGGGAACTTTATTTTTATGTTTTTTTTTTGAATTTCAATAAGATTTCCTCCGCTTAATGGATAACTATTTGCTACCAATGGAGAGTTGCTTCTCATCTTAAATTCAGGTGATTGGATTTGCACCAATCGAAACCATAAACTTTATACACAATAGAAATAGAAGGATGGATTTTCTGATTTTTAGATAGTGAATGGAGTTCCTTCTTCCATTCTATCTTATTCACAGGTAGTGATCATTCATACTGGAAAGCGGTTTTCTTGCTTTTTTTGTGCCAGCTCATGATCTAAACGAGTCGCACATACACCCTAGTACATGTTCCTCGACGCTGAGGACATCCCCCAAGAGCGGGGGATTTCGTGACATTTCGAATTGGCTGTCTTGTATTTCTAATAAGTTGTTTAATAGTTGGCATGTTGAAGCATATATATAATGGGCTGGTTTAGATTGATCTTAACCGAATAATTATGAATTTATTCTATTTAATAGATATAGTAAACTCGGAGATAAAATATCAAATCAAGGATTTGCACAAAATCGATTTTTTTCATTCAACTGCTACAAGATCAACAATTCCATAAGCTTTGGCTTCTGTTGCTGACATAAAAACGTCTCTTTCCATGTCTTCAGATACAACCCATAAGGGTTTGCCCGTCCTTTGTACATAAACCCTTGTGAGGGTTTCGCGTAGTTTCAGCAGTTCTTCCGCTTCCAGGATAAATTCTCCCGTTTGCGCCTCATAAAAAGAACTAGCAGGTTGATGGATCATTACCCTGATGATAGAAGGGTTCTCTATCTGGTGTGATAAAACGAACAGAAAAGAAAGATAAAGAGTAATAGGAAAAGAAGATAGAATTGAACAACCGTACGGGCATCATCTTTTGTGCATTGCATACGGCTCTACAATCAAATTGATCCTTACTTTCCATTCAAGAAAGATCAAGATAAAATTTATCAGCCCCAGATGGGTAAATGATCAAATTGCCACCCTTCCTTTCGGGGGAGTTCAAAAATACTATGATGGCTCCGTTGCTTTCTATTTTTTTTTTTAATAGATTCTTTTTTTGTGTCTTTGATTCAGCAATCCCAAAGTTTCTTTTTGATCCAACCAAAAAAAGAAAAATCTTGTTTTTTTCGTACCCCTTTTTTTAGAACATAATTATTGTTAAGAGCCTTTCGGTGTGAAAACAAAAAAGTTTGTGACGCTAAATTAGACTTCCGATAGATAAGAGAAAATCGGAAATACATTTTATCCCATACTACTCTCTCGATACATAATCGAATTTTGTGAAAAAAAGAAAACTACAAAATTTTTTCATATCGAATTCGAAGTGCCATGCTATTATTACTTAATATTCATACGGCGAAGGCATAGTTTTCTTTTTTTTTTCGAAAATACAAATAAAAAACTCATTGGCGCCGAGCGTGAGGGAATGCTAGACGTTTGGTAATTTCTCCTCCAACCAGGATAAAAGATCCCATTGAT